CGGCAAAACAAGACAGAAATGGGCCAGTTATCATTATTAAGAAACCCCATTATTGGTTAGTAAGGAACACAAACGAAAGGATAAAAAAAGGTCGATTGACAAAAAGGAACTAATTTACAAGATATGATTTATCCGCATCTAAAGTATCACTTCCAACAAATATGAAACTTAACAAAAAAAGAGTTTTGTTTTATGGTTGTTCCATATACGTCGGCTTTGGCTCGACTGAACGTTCTGACGAAACTTCAGTTAAGTTATGTTATAGAAAAAACAGGATTCTTGTATTTTTTCCCTCCTGCTGAGAAAGCATTCGTTCTTCAGCCCAGTTCCTTTTAAAAGACTTCAATTGGTACGCGCAAGAAATAGGCCAATTCCGCGGCTTTTTGTTCAATTTCTCGTGGAGTCAAATTCTCATCAGTGCGAGTCAACGGAATAGCCCCCCGGCCTCTGATGTCCATATAAAGGACACGACGAGCATAAATACCCTCTTTAACTTCTATTCTAACGGATTGAATATCTTTTATGCGGAATCGGAGGAATATGCGACGGTTTTTTCCAGGAAATCCCCAACGAAAAATACATACTATTCCTTTCTTTCTATCGAATCGATCATAACCACTACCTACATTCCAGGAAATTGTACACCACAAATAGGAACTAATAAAAAGACCCGCGATCCCGTAGAAAGACATCACGATCCCTTGTGGAAAAAAAATGATTTCCTGAGACGGAACAAAAGGTAGCAAATTTCTACCAAGATAACTGGAAATTCCAACCAATAAGAATCCTAATGAACCTAAAAAAACGATAAGGGCCCAGCAAAAATTACTTAGTTTTCGAGACCCCGTTATAAGTTCTATCCATATATGTTCTGATCGCCAACTCATACTTGATCCGATTGCATTTTATTGGAATTGAGAAAATACCCCAAATGGTTTTTACTTTTTTTCTTTCCGAAGGAATTCTCATCAACTAGCACTAGTTTGATGTGAACTAGCACTAGTTTGATGTGAACCTTTAGGAGTAATTCATCAAATTGGTTAGATCTAAAATAATAACATACTCTTCATATAATCCCAATATACATATTGATATACATATAGATCGACCAACTTTACATTTTAGGCATCTGACGATCCTGATCTATTTGAAACTAGCTAGAATTCATTTACCCATAGATCCTTTTCTGCAGGCATAAGAGCTTTTTCCTTTCTGTTCGGCGGAAATCACATGTTATACCACATTTCCCGAACTAAATATCTGTGTTATGCTACAAGTGTAAGTTTCAAAAAAAAAAACGGATAAGATTGGATTGGGTCTCCTTAGATCTAAACAATCTTGTTTTTTTGAACATGAAGAAATAAAGAAGCCATTGCAATTGCCGGAAATACTAGGCCTACTAAAGGCACAAGAATAGAGGGAAAGTTGAAAGTTGTCATAAAATGGGTACCTCGATTTACTATTTGTACCTGTTATTAGTTTTTTAAAATATCATTTTTTATATTTATACTAATTATAATTAAGAATTGTAATTATTATGAATTCGTAGTTATTATTAATTAATTCAATTTGAAAATTCTTAGTAGAGATATAAGTATCTATATATCTAAGTGAGTATATAGAATAAGTCCAAGAAATGTAGAACTAAATAAATGGACTTATTCATCTAAGCTAACTACTTGTTTGCTACAAATAACAAAATGTAACTTAGTGCGCTCTACTTGATTGAATTGGACTTCAAAGGAAAGAAGGCGTGGAGCTTAAATAACTCACTTAGAACACTTTTTAAAAGATTACGTGGTACGATTAGGTCGAATAAGCCCTTCTGGAATAAATATTCAGCCGCTTGTGAACCTTCGGGTACTGTTTTATTCAATGTTTGTTCAATTACTCTTTTACCCGCAAATGCAATGTAGGAATTGGGTTCGGCAATAATGATATCTCCCAACATACCAAAACTGGCTGTTACCCCACCAGTAGTAGGAGATGTAAGGATTGATACATAAAATAACTTTTTATTTGATTGATAATCATATAAGGCAGACGATATTTTAGCCATTTGCATCAAGCTCAAACTTCCTTCTTGCATGCGCGCCCCTCCCGAAGCACACACTATAATAAGAGGTAGAAATTGTTTGGTAGCGTACTCAATCAAACGGGTTATTTTCTCCCCGACTACGGATCCCATACTACCCCCCATAAACTGAAAATCCATAACCCCAATTGCTACGGGAATACCGTTTAGTTGACCTACGCCTGTTTGAACAGCCTCAGTTAATCCTGTCTTTCTTTGATAAGAATCAATCCGATCTTTATAAGGCTCCTCCTCCGAATGAAATCCAATGGGATCCAGAGAGACCATGTCTTCATCCATAGGATCCCAAGTACCGGGATCGATCGAAAGTTCGATTCTTTCTGAACTACTCATTTTCAAATGATATCCACATTGTTCACAAATATTCATTTTTGATTTCAAAAATTTCTTATAATTTAATCCATA